AAGAGAAGGTATAGTAATGCTATGAATGACCCAGTATCGAATACTGGTAATAATATCAGCAAAAGAACGTTCTCCTGTGCTTCCAGACATGCCGAGCTCCACATATTCTTGTACAGTCAAAGGGGGATCGATTCCGTAAAAGATGAGATCGGTAAATGGAAATTCGCCGAAATAAAATCTTTGTAAGATCGTCAATATTGTACCGAGGGTGTCTTTAGAGTATACCGAATCAGTATAGCTACCCTTCTTCTGACACAGCAATGCAATTTCAATCAGTGCCGAAATGAAGCACTAGATAATTTCTTCCTTTCTTTTTTGTTGCTTGTTGACGTGCCGGTCAATAGAAAATTCCCCCAATTCCTATCGTCTAGAACTCGCTCTATTATTGGCGTTAGACTAGAAACTGAAGATCGGGTAAACCAGGAGTCCAGCGAGAGTTGGTTTCTAATAATTCATGAAGGAGATTATCAGATTTCCGCAAGGAAATTCAATTATACGCGAAATCCATAAATCTCCTTTTATTTTCGTAAGGGGTTTTTCTTGATTAGCCCTGCTAAGAAGAGAAGAATAAATAATGTTCGACGAAAAAAATGATAATAATCAAAATTCGTGATGCTTGTTTGTATTAGAATTAGATTCTATCTAAAGGAAAGGCTCGTTCTTGACCTAGGCAGAGCTTTATAATATAGAAAGACTGTAGATGTAGAACCTAGAAAGGACAAGATAATAGAAATCGCCAGTTTTAGAATCTAGGTGGACCCAAATAACGATTTGAGTTTTTCGAGAGATCTGCTCGTGCGATACCCTTTATTTTAGGCAAGATATTATATTATGTGACTAAACCTATTACGGAATCTAATGAGTTAAAATTCAAGTTATGATGTTTATTCCAAAATAATTCATTCAAAGAGAGTTTCTTTTTTGGAATGAAGTTACATGACACGGTTATTAATTATAATTTTATTATTTTTATTTGTTTACTCACGAGTTGCCCAATTAATCTGTTGATTCGGAATCGCGGGATGGGTGGATGTTACAGATGATGAATCCATTTATTTTTTCTACCTATGTCAATCTATCTTTGTTAGTGCTGTCTATAATGGTAAAAACTTTCAATTGGTATTTTTGTTTATTCTTGTATCTTGTAAAAATAGAAAAGAAACTTTAGGTAAGTGCCTTATAAACATATGTATAAAAAGAAAATACTTCATCTAGCTCCCCCATGCTTACTATAACTAGTTATTTCGGTTTTCTACTAGCGGCTTTAACTATAACCTCAACTCTATTTATTGGTCTGAGCAAAATACGACTTATTTGAAATGAACAATTAATAAAATAAAAAGAAATCTTTCTTTGGGATTCTATAATTATTTACCATGTCAATTGCGAATTATTAGTCCATTGAGGTTTGAGATTCATGAGCAATTCGGATTTCCATTTAGGCATAGATATTACCTCTCTTTTCCCCTTTCAAACAAATTGAAATGATTGAAGTTTTTCTATTTGGAATCGTGTTAGGTTTAATTCCTATTACTTTGGCTGGATTGTTCGTAACTGCATATTTACAATACAGACGGGGTGATCAGTTGGATCTTTAATTAACATCTCTTTTTTTGACTGACCCTCTGTGGATTAAAGAAAGGAGGAAAGAGGTCAAATTACACTGAAATTAGTTCAATGTAATTTGACCTAACAAGAACGGAATCACGCTCTGTAGGATTTGAACCTACGACATCGGGTTTTGGAGACCCGCGTTCTACCGAACTGAACTAAGAGCGTCTTCCAGATTGTATATGATTCTTTTTGTAATCCCAATATAAATAGATATTATATAGTAATATATAAGGAATAAAAAATGAAAGATTCTGTATGTCCAATTTTATCGATCTTAATGGATCCTGCTCAGAGGAGAAGTAGTCGGTAGGGATGACAGGATTTGAACCCGTGACATTTTGTACCCAAAACAAACGCGCTACCAAGCTGCGCTACATCCCTTTCAATTGGTCTACAGTGTCATTGTAGAGAAATCCCTATCTTGTTTTCCATATCATTATTTCTTCCATTAATAGATATACAATTTATCTTGTTATTTCTTCTTGTCGATCTCATATCATATATATTCATATATATAATTATAATAATAAAATAATAAAAGATTTATATATTCTATACATATTTAAGAAAAAAAATCTTATATATCGAATCAGATCGTTGTACATTTTCATTTGAATTAGGGATTCCACGTACAAGTACAAGCGGTCCTTAACCTTAACTACATATTACATATGCATTTGATCATATATGTATTATCATTATGTCTTACAATAAAGAAAGAAGGAGGATTTTCAATGCGAGATCTAAAAACATATCTCTCTGTGGCGCCGGTACTAAGTGCTCTATGGTTCGGGTCTTTAGCAGGTTTATTGATAGAGATCAATCGTCTATTCCCGGATGCGTTAACGTTCCCCTTTTTTTCATTCTAGTTATTGACGTGAGAAGGATTGAAGAAGATTAGAGATACAATCAAATATCTGTGACCAATTACCTCCCCGTTTTCGAATTCGAATAAGGGAAGAAAGAAGAAAAGTGGATTCAATCTCAACGAAACTCTCGGGTTCGGGCTCGAATTAAATTCATAATATAGTGAGAACAAACCCGGAAATGTAGGTCTAGGACAACAGTATCATACAAGATACTTAACTAAAATACTGTATTGTAATTAGAAATCGTTGTATTACTTATTAGTTTATTTACTATTCTATTATATTAGCAACGAAATCCTTCAGAATTGGATTGGGTTTCGAGTTTGCTACTTCTATTTTTTTTTCCTTCTTCTTTGCTTCGGATCGAAAAAATAGAAGAATTGAGTGAATCAAAAACCAAAGGAGGTTCATGGCCAAGAGTAAAGATGTCCGAGTAACAGTTATTTTGGAATGTACCAGTTGTGCCCGAAACGTTATTAATAAAGAATCAACGGGTATTTCCAGATATATTACTCAAAAGAATCGACATAATACGCCCAGTCGATTGGAATTGAAAAAATTCTGCCCCTCTTGTTACAAGCATACGATTCATGGGGAGATAAAGAAATAGGTCGAGCCGAGCGTCCGTGTGTCACCCTTCCAAGGAGCAAGAAAAATAACCTATATTCTATATAGAATATATTTAAATATAAACAAACTATGGATAAACCCAAGCGACCTCTTCTTAAATCTAAACGGCCTTTTCATAGGCGTTTGCCCCCGAGTCAATCGGGGGGTCGAATTGATTATAGAAACCTGAGTTTAATTAGTCGATTTATTAGTGAACAAGGAAAAATATTATCTAGACGAATGAATAGATTGACCCTGAAATAACAACGATTAATTACTATTGCTATAAAACAAGTTCGTATTTTATCTTCGTTACCTTTTCTTAATAATGAGAAACAATTTGAAAAACCGAGTCGACCACTAGAACTGCTGGTTTTAGAACCAAAAAGAGTTTGAGAACCAGAAATAAATAGGCTTAGCTTACTCTTCGACAGAATCAAAATTCTAAATTCCAATCCGAACTCAAACGCGGATTGATGCTTTGTTCAAAAATCCCGGAATCCAGATTTGGTTGTCGTGCCATAAAAAAAAAAAAAAAGAATCGGGGAAGAAAAAGTAATCTTTTTTTATGAAACGTGTTTCCTTATTTTGACGACTTTATCATATTATTCTATTTTTTCATACTAATTACTTCCCGGAGTTCATTCTCCGGGGAACTCCGTTTAAATTATTTCGGTGGATTCTTTCCAATCCTTTTCTTTTATATTATGATCTCATTGGAAATCATATAAAGACAATTCTTATTTAAGATAGCTATTTGTGCAAGTATTTTACGATTAAGAAGCAATTGGCTCTTGTACAGATTATGTATTAATCCGCTATAACTATAGGATACCTTATTATCACGAATTGCTGCATTTATCCGAGTGATCCACAAACGACGAAAATCTCTTTTTTTTCTATCTCTATCCCGATGAGCCGAAGCCAAAGCTCGTATTTTCTGTTGAGTAATAGTTCGAGTAAGTCTTGAATGAGCTCCCCGAAAGCTTGATGCAAATAAGCGCATTTTTTTTCTACGTCTCCGAGCTATATATCCTCGTTTAATTCTGGTCATTGAATAAATGAAACTTTGATGAATAACTAATTGATTTCCTTTCTTTCAGCTATTCTTTTCCCCTTTCCCGGTCTATTAATAACAAAACGTGTTCTTCCGATGTATAAAATGAAAATTCGAATGGCTTTTGCTACTATAACCTTCCCGACCACAATTTTTCTTTTTCTAGGCATTTTACCTCAAAATAAGAATGTTTTTGATACTGGTACTAGGTATCAAAACAAAACCATAGTAATTAAAGTAGTAAATAGAAATGGATAAAAAAATGGTGGTTCCATCGTTTCTATGGTTACTTCTTAAACGGTAAGGCCCTCTCTATACACCGGAGCTCCTTCCTTAATTTAATCAATCTTATTTGGTAACTTGTACAGTTCACATCCCTTGGCTCTACCTATGAATTTCCAATAATGGGTCTTTCACAACGAGATCTATCTATATAGTAACGGTATTTAATTCTGAAGGTTAGCTGGGTAGCTGACCCTGTTAGTCCGTTCTTGCAAGAGTAGGAACGCAGCTTTTCTGCTTTTAAAATAGGATTTCCCCGCTTAATGGATAGCTATTTGCTACCAATGGGAAATTGCTTTTCATCTTAAATTGAGGTGATTGGATTTGCACCAATGGAAACCATAAATTTCATTCATACACAATAGAAGGATAATAGATCTTTTTTCTTTTTAGCTAGTGAATCGAGTTATTCCATTCTATCCTATTCACCTTCACCGGTACCGATCATTGATACTGAAAAAAAAATGCTTTCCTTTGCCCATGATCTGAACGAGTCACACATACACCCTAATACACGTCCCTCGGCGCTGAGGACATCCCCGAAGAGCTGGGGATTTTATGACATTTCTGATTGGCTGTCGTGTGTTTCTAATAAGTTGTTTAATAGTTGGCATGCGGAATCATATACATAATGAGTTGGTTTAGATCAATCTTAACCGGATGATTATGAATTATTTCTATTTAATAGAATATTCTATTATCTATTAAACCTGGTAAGAGTAAGAAAGAATATAAATAAAATCTCGATAAAATCGCGGATTTGTGAGAAATCCCCGCTATTTTCATTCAGCTGCTACAAGATCAATAATTCCATGAGCTTGGGCTTCTGTTGCTGACATAAAAACATCCCGTTCCATATCTTCGGATACAACCCATAAGGGTTTTCCTGTTCTTTGTACATAAACCCTTGTGAGGATTTCGCGCAGTTTCAGCAGTTCCTCCGCTTCCAGGATAAATTCTCCCGTTTGTGCCTCATAAAAAGAACTGGCGGGTTGATGGATCATTACCCTGGTAATATAACATAAAAAAGGTTCCTATACCCCGCCCGCATCGCGCAATAAGGTGAAGAGAGGGGATAGAGAATAACAAGAAAAAGATAGAATTGAACAACCGTACAGGCATTTTTGCGCATTGCATACGGCTCTACAATGGAATTTACTAATTTATTCTTCCATCGAAGAAAGATAAAATTAAAATATAGGATCTATATCTATCCAGACCCGAATCGGCAAATGCTCCAATTACCACCCTTTCTTTCGGCGGAGTTTAAAAATACTATGATGGTTCCGTTGCTTTACATATTTATTCGTCCGTGATTCAGCAATCCCAAAGTTTCTTTTTTGATCCGATCAAATAAAACGAGGAAAAAAATAATATTTTTTTGTACCCTTTACATAACATAAATAGTGTTAAGAGCTTTCCGGCATGACAAAAAAAGTTTGTGACGCTGAAATGGACTCCCGATAGATAAGATTAAGATCGGGAATACCTTTTATTTCATACTACTCTTTCGATATATAATCAAATGAAAATGGAATTTAACTTTCTCATATCGAATTCGAAATGCCATGCTATTATTACTTAAAATTCTTATTTCATATGGCGAAGGCATAGTCTTCTTATTTTTTCTCTCAAATAAAAAACTCATTGGCGCCAAGCGTGAGGGAATGCTAAACGTTTGGTAATTTCTCCTCCGACCAGGATAAAGGATCCCATTGAAGCAGCTAACCCCATGCATATTGTATGTAAATCTGGTCCCACAAATTGCATGGTATCATAAATAGCTACTCCGGGTATTACCCATCCGCCAGGAGAGTTTATAAACAAATAAAGATCTTTGGTATCATCCTCTATACTGAGATATACCATAAGACCAATAAGTTGATTCGAGATCTCGCTATCAACTTCTTGGCCTAAAAAAAGTAATCTTTCTCGATAAAGTCGGTTGATTAGGATAAAATTTGTATCCCGTAGAAACCGTACATGCACCTTTTGATGCATACGGCTCAAAAAATGGCAAAAAAAGAATCAATGTATAGATTCTGGTCCCTTTCTTTTTTTCATAGCGGACTCTTTATAATATACAAATAATTCACTAAACTTATAGAACTAACTTCTCATTGATGTATTATTTCATCGAGATCCAATTACAATCGCGATTTCATTTTCTTGTTTCTGAATGGGCCTCTTCAATTCTTTTAGGTTTATGCTCTACTCCGGGTAAAAGTATGCCCAATTTCAATTTGTGCATATAGGACAACTGAACACAATACCACTTCTTTTTTTTTATTATTTCACCAGTAATGTATTCGTCATGTTACTCAATTGATTAACACTTTGTTTTTGTTTGAGATCACTCCTATTTAAAAATAAGTTTATAGTAATCTTGGGTTTTTCTAAACGGAGCCTGGATACTTCATTTTATTGGTCCAGCCAAGCCAACCATAAATTTTTCTAATTGATAATATTAATCCAGATCCTCCCCAAAATGGATCTAATTGTATTTCGCGCTCCAAATTTTGGATAATTCAATCCACTTTTCTTGGGCGAAACAGAGGATATCTCGGTCGGGGGAGAGAACGGGGAACTACCGTATGACCCAATATATCTGACAAGTCGCACTATACGTCAACCCAAGATGCATCTTCCTCTCCGGGACTTCGAAAAGGTACTTTTGGAACACCAATAGGCATTGATTAAATAAAAGAAATAAGTACTATATTTTACTTTAATGTGGAAACGTAACAACGGGTTTATTGTCGTCGTCTTCATAATATTAATATTGTATTGGCCTTTATCAAATTTTAATTTTATCCATAAATTGGCTAAGTGAAGATAGGATAAATAAAGTAAAATTATTACGAATAGGTCCTTCGAATGATGAACAAGTATGGATGCAGTCACCCATAAAAAATGGAGTGAACCCTCCATTGCGTATTGATACTTATCGGGTATAGAATAGATCTGCTTCTCTTTGTTCCTACGAACAGAATTGTTCCATTATTACTAATAGAATAGAACAAATATTAACCCTTGCTTTGAGACAATCCACCGAAAGGGGAGGTCCCT